AAAACAAATCCTTCATTTTTTTTTACGGAAATCAAATCTTTTACAAAATTCCTTTTATTTTTAGTAGAATAATTATCCTTGTCGTTGTTTATGTTTTGAGTTAGAACAAATTACTATAATTCGTCCTCGTCTGCGGATCAGACGACATTTTTCACAAATTTTACGAACAGAGGCCCCTTTTTTCATATTTTTCATTCCTTACTTTAATTCCGAGTCTATTTCTTGGAAGAAAATAAGTTTCTTGAAATTTTGAACCTCGAATTGTATTCTCATGGGAAGGAATGTTGAAGTTGAAAAACCACTTAGTCCTTTGAATCATCCGAATCATCTGAATCGTTGTGGGGGAATCTATAAATTATACGGCCTTTGGTTAAATCATAACGGCTTATTTCAATCTTAACCCTATCTCCCGGTAGGATTCGTATAGAATTACGTCGTATCTTTCCTGAAATATAACCTAGAACTACCTGTTCATTATCTAAACGAACGTGGAACATAGCATTAGGAAATGATTGAATAACCAATCCTTCTACTATCCATTTTTGTTCTTTCATTCCAAGCAAAACCTCCTTAAGGTACCAACTAATAGGGGGAAGAGAATAGATAACCTGCTCGTTCTATCACAAATAAGAAATTTTTGATCTAACTCGGATATCAGAAGGATTACCATATATAACATAAAATTTCTCCACCAATTCCTTCTAGTCGAGCTTCCCGATCCGTCATTATACCTCGAGAGGTAGAAAGAATTACAATTCCCATTCCACTTAAAATTCTAGGAATTCGTTGATAGTTAGAATAGATTCGTAGACCAGGCCGACTGACTCTTTTTAAATTTAAAGTATTTCTATATGGTCCTTTCCTATTTCTTCTATGTCGCAGAGTTAAAACCAAAAAATATTTGTTTCTTTCTTGGTGTTTTCTCGCATTTTCAATAAAGCCTTCTCGTAAAAGTATTTTAACAATGCTTTCGGTGATGTTAGTAGATGCTATTCGAACTGTTCCTTTTCTATTCATGTCAGCATTTCGTATAGAGGTTATTATATCAGCAATAGTGTCCCTACCCATGATAAACTAAAATCAGTGGTGTCTCCGAATTTTTATATAATCAACATGCTTTTTTTATTAGTTTATTTTTTTTATGAATTAAAAAAAATAAAAAAAAATTCAAAATGAAAGGTATATACGTGATACACAATCTACAATTTCATTCAAATATCCTACTTCTCATCTTATAATACCTCAGGGGCTAATGAAAGTATTTTAGGAAAGTTTTTTTTCAATTCCAGGGCAATCGCACCAAAAACTCTACTTCCTTTTGGATCTCCTTTTTGATTAATGATAACTGCAGCATTGTCATCATATCGTATTAGCAGACCATTGTCGCGTTTGAGTTCTTTACAGGTACGTACAATTACAGCTCTGATCACTTCTGATCTTTCTAAGCGCGTACTTGGTATTGCTTTTTTGATCACAGCAACAATAACGTCACCAATACGAGCATATCGACGATTGCTAGCTCCTATGATTCGAATACACATTAATTTTCGAGCCCCGCTGTTGTCTGCTACATTCAAATGGGTCTGAGGTTGAATCATATCTTCTTTTTATCTGTTCTTTCAATAAATGCAAACAAACAAAGGGCGAAAAAGAAAAAGAAATATTGTTTGCCAAAAATAAAAAGTAAAAAGAATCTACGGTTGTTTTTATCCCCAAGATCTATTTCCTTTGGTTCTACATTCCTATCCTGAAATAATGAATTGAGTTCGTACAGGCATTTTAGATGCCGCTATCGAGATAGCCCTTCGGGCTATATTTTCTGATACTCCGCTTATTTCATAAAGTATTCGACCGGGTTTGACAACAACTACCCAATATCGGGGGGATCCTTTCCCCGAACCCATACGGCTTTCCGCAGATTTTACTGTAACTGGTTTGTCTGGAAATATACGTACCCATATTTTTCCACCGCGGCGTGCATTTCGCGTCATTGCTCGCCGACCTGCTTCTATTTGTCTAGACGTGATCCAAGCAGGTTCAAGTGCCTGAAGAGCATATCTTCCGAAACAAATACGATTCCCCCGATAAGATATTCCCTTCATTCTTCCTCTATGTTGTTTACAGAATCTGGTTCTTTTGGGGTTATAGTTGATGGTTTTTTCTTAATTCCACCTCTACTACAGAACCGGACGTGAGAGTTTCTTCTCATCCGGCTCCTCGCGAATGAAAAAATTTCAATTTTAATTGAATATGAATATTTAAAAATTGAATTCGAATTAGAATAGAATTCTAAATTAATATATAGATTAATATATTCTAAATTTGAAAATGAATAAAAATGAATAATAAAAATGAATAGAATAATAATATTGAATTAAGATATACATTTAATAATACACTAAATCAATAGATTCTTTGATATTCATCTAATTTATTAGATATTTTTATATTAGGATATATAAGGAAATTTGAAATATATTATATATATAGTTTGTCTATA